CCAGACTCTCCTTATAGAGAAAAAAAAACACACAAATATGATTTTTGTTTTTTAACTGTTTGGGGGATGGAAACCGACCTCCCTTTTTGCTCTCCCCGAAAACGATCCTCCTTTTTTGCACCTATTTTAAAAGAACTTGGAAAAATGCTTATAAAAAGGAAGACAAATTGTTTTCCAATTCTAAGAAGATTAAACGAACGAACAAATTTCTCTCTAAGAGTCTCAACAACAATTCAAAACAGCATTCTCCTTATAAAAAAAATAATAAAAGAATTAGAAAAAATAAACCCAAAGCTATTATTTGGATTAGGAGAAGTATATGAGTTGCGTGAAACTAAAAAAGAAAAAGATTTTAGAATCAATAATAGTATTATTTATAAACCATCCAGTAAAATAAAATCTATTGATTGGAGAAGTTATTCACTGCCAGAAAAAAAAACAAAAGAGCTGACTGATAGAACAAGCCTAATCATAACTCAAATAAACAAACTTATAAAAGCCAAGAAAAACAAAAATCTAACTTCAGAAAAAAATATTAGTTCGAACAAAAAAAGTAATGATGCTAACAGATTAGAATCCTATATATTTTTTTTTCAGGTGTTAAAAAGAAGAAAAATTAGATTAATCCGTAAATCACATTTTTTTATACAATTTTTCTTTCAAAGGATATACTTATTAGGTATGATTAATATTCTTCGGATCGACACACAAGTTTTTCTTGAATCAACAACAAAAAAAGTTAAAAAATACATTTACAATTACAATATTAAAGCAAATTCCGAAAGAATTGAGAAAAAAAAAAAAACACAAATTCACTTTATAAAGTCACTTTCTAATATTAGTAATATTAATAAATATTCAAAGAACTTACCTTCTTTGTCACAAGCATATGTATTTTACAAATTATCAAAAACCCACGTTATTAACTTAAGATCTGTTCTTCAATATCACGGAACACCCGTTTTTAAGAAAAACGAACTAACGGGATATTTTAGAACACAAGAAATATTTCGTTCCGAATTAAAAAATAAAAAACTTCATAATTCTAGACTGAATCCATGGAAAAATTGGTTACGGGTTCATTATCAATATAATTTATCTAAAATTCAATGGTCTAAATTAGTAGCACAAAAATGGCAAAATACAGTTAATAAAGCCCCCCAAAAAGAGTTAAACAAATGGTATTCATATGAAAAAGAAACTTATTCTCTATTACCAAATACAAAAGAAAATTTTAAAAGACACTCTGAATATGATCTCTTATCATCTAAATCTATTAATTATGAAGCTAAGAGGAACTCATATAGTTATGTATCATCATTACAAGTAAACAATACCGAAGAGATTTCTTATAATTACAACATAGATAAACAAATATTATTTGATGGGCTGGCAATTATACTTATCAAGAATTATCTAGGAAAAGATGCTATTATGGCTAAAAATCCGGATAGAAAATATGCGGATTGGAAAATTATCCATTTTAGTGTTAGAAAGAAGCTCAATAGTGAGGCTTGGATCCATAGCACCATTAATAAACAGACTAGTCACGACCAAAAAGTTGATAAAATGGATAAGAAATATCCTTTTTATCTCCCAATTCATGAAGACATCAACCCCTTCAATAAAAAACAATTTGCTTGGATGGGAATGAATGAAGAAATACAAAACAAGGCCATATCCGATTTTGAACTTTGGTTCTTCCCAGAAGTTATGTTACTTTATAATTCATATAAAATAAAACCCTGGGTCATACCCATAAAATTACTTTTTTTTTTTTTTCAGGGAAATGCACCGATTAGTACAAATAAAAACATCACTGAAAAAAAATATCTTGAAGAAGATTATACGGCATCAGTCATAAAAAACCATACAAAGAAAAAGCAAAACACAAGCGCTACAGAAACAGAATTCTCTTTTTTCCTAAAAAATAATTTGCTTATTCTATTTAGAAGTGATTATTTTTTTAATCAACAACTAATCAATAATATCAAGGTATATTGTCTTCTGCTTAGACTGAGAAGCCCTCGAAAAGTTTTTATATCCTCTCTGCAACGAGGCGAAATGATTTTCAATATAATGCTGAGTCACAAGGATGTCCATATTCCAGAATTGGTGAAAGGGTGGGGGGTTAGCATCGAACCGGTTCGTCTGTCTGTCAAAACTAATGGAAAATTTATTAGATATCAAAGCACAAGTATTTCATTGGTTCATAAGAGTAAAGATCGCATTAATCAAAGATATGGTGCTAAAAAGAATTTTTTAAAATCCCTTACAAGACATCAAAAAATAACCGGAAATAGAGACAAAAACTATTATGCTTTGCTCGTTCCCGAAAATATTTTATCACCTAGACGTCGGAGAGAATTTCGAATTGTAATTTCATTGAATTCAAGAAAAGAGAAGGGTGCGGATCGAAATCCCATACTTTGGGATGGGAAGAACGTAAAAAACTGTGTTAAATTTTTGGATACAAGCCCAAATCTTGATATAGAGAAAAATAAATTTAAAAAATTAAAGTTCTTTCTGTGGCCCACTTATCGATTAGAAGATTTAGCTTGTATGAATCGCTATTGGTTTGATACGACTAATAGCAGTAGTTTCAGTGTGTTAAGGCTACATATGTATCCACACTATTCACAATTTTAAAATAGACGGCGATAAATTTTTGCTAGATATCAGGTAACATATCTAATATTTCAAAGCAAACTAATACATACATGTAGTATCTTACATTCCATGATAATTCGATCTATAAATAAATAAATCAACGGAATTTTTTTTTGAACTCCAACTTTTCTATACTAATCCAATTTCAAATTGGATTAGTATAGAAATTGGATTCATCAGTGACTCATTTTTTTTGAGAAAATTAAGAGTAGATAATTTAATTTAGTATACCCGATTCAAATGGTTAGCATTATTCTTATTTATTATTTCTGATCAGTAAAATAAAAAAATAATATCTTTAAACAAGAAAAGGGGGAGCAATTTACGTTTTATGGTAAAAAATGCATTCATTTCAGTTTTTTTCCAAGAAAAAAAAGAAGAAAACCCGGGATCTGTTGAATTTCAAGTATTAAGTTTCACTAATAAGATACGACGACTTACTTCACATTTGGAATTGCACAGAAAAGACTATTTATCTCAGAGAGGTTTACGTAAAATTCTGGGAAAACGTCAACGATTACTAGCTTATTTGTCAAAGAAAAATAGAGTACGTTATAAAGAATTAATTGGTCGGTTGGAGATTCGCGAGCCAAAAACTCACTAATTAAAATTTTAAAGAACTTTAATTATTTGATTTGTTAGATTCTTGAATTTTGATTATTTTCGGCAATTCATGGAAGAATCAATCGGGGAAAAACCTATGAATGTACCAGCTACAAAAAAAAACCTCATGATAGTAAATATGGGTCCTCAGCACCCATCAATGCATGGTGTTCTTCGACTCATCATTACTCTAGATGGTGAAGATGTTATTGACTGTGAACCAATATTGGGTTATTTACACAGAGGAATGGAAAAAATTGCAGAAAACCGAACAATTATACAATATTTGCCTTATGTAACAAGGTGGGATTATTTAGCTACTATGTTCACAGAAGCGATAACCGTAAATGCACCAGAGCAGTTAGGAAATATTCAAGTACCGAAAAGAGCCAGCTATATCAGAGTAATTATGTTGGAGTTGAGTCGTATAGCTTCTCATTTGTTATGGCTCGGCCCTTTTATGGCCGATATTGGGGCACAAACCCCTTTCTTCTATATTTTCAAAGAAAGAGAATTAGTATATGATCTATTCGAAGCTGCCACTGGTATGAGAATGATGCATAATTATTTTCGTATCGGAGGAGTCGCTGTTGATCTACCCCATGGCTGGATAGATAAATGTTTAGATTTCTGTGATTATTTTTTAACAGGGGTTGCTGAATATCAAAACCTTATTACACGAAATCCTATTTTTTTAGACCGAGTTGAGGGAGTAGGGATTATTAGCGAAGAGGAAGCAATAAATTGGGGTTTATCAGGACCAATGCTACGAGCTTCCGGAATAAAGTGGGATCTTCGTAAAGTTGATCATTATGAGTGTTATGACGAATTTAATTGGGAAATCAAATGGCAAAAAGAAGGAGATTCGTTAGCTCGTTATTTAGTACGAATCAGCGAAATGACGGAATCTATAAAAATTATTCAACAGGCTCTGGAAGCAATTCCAGGAGGGCCCTATGAGAATTTAGAAAACCGATGCTTTGATATAGTAAGGGATCCAAAATGGAATGATTTTGAATATCGATTCATTAGTAAAAAGCCTTCTCCCACTTTTGAATTGTCGAAACAAGAACTTTATGCGAGAATCGAAGCACCAAAGGGAGAGTTGGGCATTTTTTTGATAGGAGATCAAAGTGTTTTTCCTTGGCGATGGAAAATCCGACCGCCAGGTTTTATGAATTTGCAAATTCTTCCTCAGTTAGTTAAAAGAATGAAATTGGCTGATATTATGACGATACTAGGTAGTATAGATATCATTATGGGAGAAGTTGACCGTTGAAATGATAATTGATAGAACAGAAATCCAAGATATCAATTCTTTTTACAGATTGGAGTCTTTAAAGGAGGTCTATGGGATCATATGGATGCTTATCCCTATTTTGACTCTTGTATTGGGAATCACAATAGGTGTACTAGTAATTGTGTGGTTAGAAAGAGAAATATCCGCAGGGATCCAACAACGTATTGGACCTGAATATGCCGGCCCTTTAGGAATTCTCCAAGCTCTAGCAGATGGGACAAAACTACTTGTTAAAGAAAATATTATTCCATCTAGAGGAGATAGTGGTTTATTCAGTATCGGACCATCAGTAGCGGTCATATCAATTTTACTAAGTTATTCAGTAATTCCTTTTGGTTATCATCTTATCCTAGCTGATCTCAATATCGGGGTTTTTTTATGGATCGCTATTTCAAGTATTGCTCCTATTGGACTTCTTATATCAGGATATGGATCAAATAATAAATATTCCTTTTTAGGTGGTTTACGAGCAGCTGCTCAATCCATTAGTTATGAAATACCATTAACTCTATGTGTGTTATCAATATCTCTACGTGTGATTCGTCGAGACATAAACTTTTTATTATTTCCGTTCTTTCGCGGAAAGCGTTGAATAGATAGTCTCAGTTTTTTGTTCATCGTTAGTGTTGATGAACTAAATCAGATAGTTCTATGAGTGAAAAAAAACAGCTTATAAGTTCGCAGTAAGAAGTCGAGCCTCATTTCCTATGTACCAGGATTAAGCAAAAGTAAATATAAGCAGTAGAGACTGTTTACCCCAAGATTGGTTGGTTGGGCATCATGGCTTGAAGCGGGTTCACAAGATCAACTGTATGGGGTTTTCATTAGCGTTTGGCTATATTACCCGACTACCCTAACAGACGATTGGGCAAAAATGAGTGGATGGTTAGAAACACCAAATTACACAAGGGATTAGTAATAGAGATTATGTAAATTATACAAAGGGCCGTTTCCGCATAAAAGGAAGACTAATTGGGGCTTTACGTTAGTAGAAATTATCAAGTAGTACTCCCCATGATTCCGATCCAGAGTATGCTCCTATCCACTGATTAAAGAAATTACTATCAAGAACGAAATAATCCTTTACTTTTTTTGAATCCACTTTTTAGAAACAAGAATAGGAACGAAAAAAGTAGAAAGACTGCAATTACAATAAAAAAAATGAATAAAAAAAGAGAGAGAAAGATCAATTATATAGAAAGCAAATTCTTGGCATTATTTATGAACTAATGTAATATCTAATTCTTTTTCGTAATTGAAAACGCTGGGTTCAAATATCTATGAATATTTATAGAAGGAGTATTTTATTGAAGGTTTAAGTTATTACTCAAAAAAACATTATAAATTGTTAAAGGATGAGATCAATTCAGAAGTACTTTTATTGTTTTATTATAGCAGACAGAATTCCATTGGTCTAATTCGGGACCTCTCAATAGATTTTTACTCGATCTAGTACATATCGCCATAAAGAATGCCGATCCGGTCCTTAGATTTCTTTGTGGTCCTGGAGGAGCCGTATGAAGTGAAAATTTCATGTACGGTTCTGTAATAGCGATGGGAACAGTGATGTTATCACCGACTATAATTATCTAACAGTTCAAGTACAGTTGATATAGTTGAGGCACAAGCAAAATATGGGTTTTGGGGATGGAATTTTTGGCGTCAACCTATCGGGTTTATCGTTTTTATAATTTCCTCCCTAGCAGAATGTGAGAGATTACCCTTTGACTTACCAGAAGCAGAGGAAGAATTAGTAGCGGGTTATCAAACTGAATATTCAGGTATAAAATTTGGTTTATTTTATGTTGCTTCTTATCTAAATCTACTAGTTTCTTCATTGTTTGTAACAGTTCTTTACTTGGGTGGGTGGAATCTCTCTATTCCGTACATGTTTATTCCTGAACTATTTGAAATAAATAAAGTAGGTGGCGTCTTTGGAACGACAATTTTTCTCTTTATTACATTAGCTAAAACATATTTGTTCTTGTTTATTCCTATCACAACAAGATGGACTTTACCTAGGTTAAGAATGGACCAATTATTAAACCTTGGATGGAAATTTCTTTTACCTATTTCTCTAGGTAATCTATTATTAACAACTTCTTCCCAACTCCTTGCACTGTAAATACACTATTTTATATTCACGACCTGTCTCAAACAAGAGAAAAAAAAAATTCTAGATATTCACGATATGTTCCCTATGGTAACCGGGTTCATGAATTATGGTCAACAAACAGTCCGAGCTGCAAGGTACATTGGTCAAAGTTTTATGATTACCTTATCGCACGCAAATCGTTTACCTGTAACTATTCAATATCCTTATGAAAAATTAATCACATCGGAACGTTTCCGCGGTCGAATCCACTTTGAATTTGATAAATGCATTGCTTGTGAAGTATGTGTTCGTGTATGTCCTATAGATTTACCTGTTGTGGATTGGAAATTGGAAACGAATATTAGAAAGAAACGATTGCTTAATTATAGTATTGATTTCGGAATCTGTATTTTTTGTGGTAATTGCGTTGAGTATTGTCCAACAAATTGTTTATCAATGACTGAAGAATATGAACTTTCTACTTATGATCGTCACGAATTGAATTATAATCAAATAGCTTTGGGTCGTTTACCAATGCCAGTAATTGACGATTACACAATTAGAACAATTTTGAATTCGCCTCAAAGAAAAAATGCGTCAACCCCATGATTTAAAAATTTTAGTTTTATTTTTCCTTGGTCAATAACTACAATAGAAATCCCAACTATTAATTAGTTGATGAGAATCGAGGCGTCATTTGGAGTTAAAATCGAGTGATATATCATCTATCAGTAATTTTTTTAACATATATAGCTTGTTCAAACTCTCATTTATAATTTATTATTCTGATAAAAAACGAGATTGATTCAATTAGTGGATACACATCAATCCACACTCATTAGAATTTCTTAGCATTTAGAATTAAATTCATAAAAACATATCATAAAAAAATAGGGTCCATTTCCTGGTCAGGTCAATAAGATCATGAAAGATTTTTTATTTATTTCTTATTTTACATAAAATGGATTTACCTGGACCAATACATGATTTTATTTTAGTCTTTCTAGGATTGGTTCTTATATTAGGAGGTTTAGGCGTGGTATTACTTACTAATATAATTTATTCTGCCTTTTCATTGGGCTTGGTTCTTGTTTGTATATCTTTATTATATATTTCATCAAACTCCCATTTTATAGCTGCCGCACAGCTCCTTATTTACGTGGGAGCTATAAATGTTTTAATCATATTTGCTGTGATGTTTATGAATGGTTCAGCATCTTACAACGATTTTACTCTTTGGACCGTTGGGGATGGGGTTACTGCGATGGTTTGTGCAAGTATTTTTGCTTCATTAATTACTATTATTACAGATACGTCATGGTACGGTATTATTTGGACTACAAGATCAAACCAGATTATAGAACAAGATTTTTTAAGTAATAGTCAACAAATTGGGATTCATTTGTCAACAGATTTTTTCCTTCCATTTGAACTCATTTCCATAATTCTTTTAGTTGCTTTGATAGGTGCAATTGCTATGGCTCGTCAGTAATAAATCGTTAGAACTAGCATAGTAATCAAAATAAAACGTTGGTGCGTGTTTCAATTCTATCAAAATATAAATTTTTTTGTCAATATATTATAACAATAAACTCTATTTAGTTTATTTCTTTGTTCCACACTTGTTAGTTGCGTACTGTTTATATTCTAGTTAATAGAATCGGTTGAATTCTTGTTCATCTTGAAATGCATCGACATTGATAAGGAGTTGATCAATGATGCTCGAACATGTACTTATTTTGAGTGCCTATTTTTTTTCTATAGGTATATATGGATTGATCACGAGTCGAAATATGGTTAGAGCCCTTATGTGTCTTGAACTTATACTGAATGCAGTGAATATAAATTTCGTAACATTTTGCGATTTTTTTGATAGTCGCCAATTAAGAGGAGACATTTTTTCAATTTTTGTTATAGCTATTGCAGCGGCTGAAGCAGCGATTGGGCCAGCAATTGTTTCATCAATTTATCGTAACAGAAATTCTACTCGTATCAACCAATCGAATTTGTTGAATAAATAAGATTAATCATAGAAAGATAAATATCCCTCAAATGAAGATTTTTACTATTTTTCTATATAAATTACAAATTATAATATTAATAAATTCCAATTAGTAGGTATGATGCGTAATCTATGATGATGGGCATGCTTGCGAAAACCTAATGTAATAAATCAAAGTATCTTGGCCCCTCTATCCTCTCTCATGAGCCGATCCAGAAGTAGATTAATTAGCAAAATTCTGGTAAATCATTGATTCATCTGGTGTCTAAATATATGATTCATTTTACAAGTTTACTAGATCGAAAATTTATGGCGTTTAAAAATTAATAGATCCAATGTCACACTCAGTAAAGATTTATGATACATGTATAGGGTGTACTCAATGTGTCCGAGCCTGCCCCACAGATGTATTAGAAATGATACCTTGGGAGGGATGTAAAGCGAAACAAATAGCTTCTGCTCCCAGAACAGAAGACTGTGTAGGTTGTAAGAGATGCGAATCTGCCTGTCCAACCGATTTCTTGAGTGTTCGAGTTTATTTATGGCATGAAACAACTCGCAGCATGGGTCTAGCTTATTGATATGTTCCATAAAACTCCACGGGAATCCAGTTGATTTTTTTTACCGACAAAAACCCGTACTCAAATAAAAAAAATCTATTTAAATTTATTGAGTACGGGTTTTTTTCTTTTTTGTCCAAGTGTATCTTGTTTTTACCACGAATGATTTTCCTTGGTTAACAATAATTGTTGTTTTTCCAATATTGGCGGGTTCCTTAATTTTCTTTCTTCCCCATAGAGGAAATAAGATTTTTAGGTGGTATACAATATGTATATGTATTTTAGAACTCCTTCTAACCACCTATGCATTTTGTTATCATTTTCAACTGGACGATCCATTAATCCAATTTGCGGAGGATTATAAATGGATCGATTTTTTTTATTGTTATTGGAGATTCGGAATAGATGGACTTTCTATCGGACCTATTTTACTGACAGGATTTATCACCACTTTAGCCACTTTAGCGGGTTGGCCAGTTACTCGGGATTCCCGATTATTCTATTTTTTAATGTTAGCAATGTACAGTGGTCAAATAGGATCATTTTCTGCTCGAGATCTCTTACTTTTTTTCATCATGTGGGAGTTAGAATTAATTCCTGTTTATTTACTCCTAGCTATGTGGGGAGGAAAGAAACGTCTGTACTCAGCTACAAAGTTTATTTTGTACACTGCAGGAGGTTCCATTTTTCTCTTAATGGGCGTTCTGGGTAGCGGTTTATATGGTTCCAATGAACCGACATTAAATTTTGAAACATTAGCTAATCAACCA